ATTAGGCCCTCTTTTAACAACTGAATTGATGAAATCCAAATTTATTGAAGAGGAATAAGGGGCTTTATATAAAAAGGACGCTATAATTATTCCGAAATAAGATAGACTAACGGAAAAAACTGCATCTTTCACAAACTCATACCATTCTATAGAATTCTTTGATTTTTGATGTAAAAGGTTTATAGATGGAGCTAAGAATTTAGATAATATATCCGGATACATCCCCCCCTGCTCTTGATTGACAGGAATTCCTATCGATCCAATGAACAAAGTAAATAGGCCCAATACAAGTAGAGGGAATAAGATAGTATTGTCAGATTCACAAGGATAGGGATAAGGTTTTTTATTATCAAAAGGAGTCCTCGTACTAGTAAGACTAGTAAGAAAGGGCCGTATCCTAGTTAGAAAATTACCATCAATCCGATATGTCCCTTTTGAGGAACTTTCACTAGTTAATAAATAAACATTTTTGCTAATTCTTTTTGAAATTCCCTTTCCCCACAAAGATATTGAATAGAAGGGTATTTTTTGTTTACCACTATAATTTTGAAAATGAACATTTAAATGTCCCTCAAAAGTAATAAAATAGATCCGAAACATATAAAATGCGGTTAATCCCGCGGTAGACCAAGCTATTAGTGCAAAAGTAGCTGAATACAACCAACTATCATTAAGAATTTCATCTTTAGACCAAAAGCAGGCTAAAGGTGGAATACCAGAAAGAGAAAGTGTACCTAAAAAAAAAGACGTTTTTGTAATTGGTATATGTTTTCCTAACCCTCCCATAAGAACCATATTTTGACTTTTATAGGGTGAATAGCCAACAAGCCTTTCCATTGAATGAATAATGGATCCTGATCCTAAAAATAATAATGCTTTTGAATAGGCATGAGTTATCAAGTGGAATAAAGCATTTCGATAAGATCCCATACCAAGAGCTAACATCATATAACCCAATTGTGACATTGTGGAATATGCTAAACCTCTCTTAATGTCTTTTTGAGCAAGAGCTAAAGTAGCTCCTAATAAGACTGTTATTATTGCGAGCAACGAGATTAAATTCATTATGGAGGGTATAACTATGAAAAGAGGAAGAAGCCGAGCTACAAGAAAAATTCCCGCTGCTACCATAGTAGCCGCATGTATAAGAGCAGAAATAGGAGTGGGCCCCTCCATAGCATCGGGCAACCAGACATGAAGGGGAAATTGTGCAGATTTAGCAACGGAACCAGCAAATAATAGAACAGCACACAAAGTAATAAATAAAGGATTTACTTCATTATTAGAAATCAAATTATTCACTATTTCGAATAAACCCTCAAATTCGAAACTACCTGTTATCCAATAAAACCCTAAAATTCCTAATAATAAACTAAAATCTCCTACCCGATTAGTTACAAAAGCTTTTTGACAAGCATTTGCCGCAAGAGGTCGTGTGAACCAAAAGCCAATTAATAGATAAGAGGACATCCCAACCAATTCCCAAAAAATATAAATTTGTATTAAATTAGCACTAGTAACTAATCCTAGCATTGAAGTACTGAAAAAACTCATATAAGTGAAAAATTTCAAATAGGATTGATCGTGAGCCATATAATTATCACTATAAAAAAGAACCGTAATTCCAACGGTAGTGATTAATATTGACATAATAGAAGTAAGTGGGTCTAGCAAATAACCCAATTCTAAAGAAAAATCGTTAGTAATGAGCCAAGACCATACATATTGATAAATAGAATTGCTACTTATTTGTTGAATAAAAAGATCGGTTGAAAAAACCATGATTATACTTAACAATAAAACACTCTGAAAGGCCCACATACGACGAAATTTGATTGTTGTTGTTGGAAAAAGAAGAAGACCCAACCCTAGGAATATAGGAACGGGAAGTGGAATGAAAGGTATAATCCATCCATATTGATATGTTTGTTGCATAAAAAGTTTTTTTATTCTTAGTTTCCTAATTGATTTTTATTGTTTCCAATTCACCAGATCTTACCTCTTTGAGAAGAATAACTAAAAGGGAAGATATGTGCTAAGTAAAACTACCGAAATTCAGAATTTTTCTTATTAGTTTACTTTTTATTTATTTGTTTTTCTTATTTTCTTCTAAATACTTCAAATATTCAACTCAATAAATTACAATCGGTCAAATCTTATGAAACACAGTAATTCCTATTTTTTGAAAGTGTAACATACTCTCTTGTACGATGTTCGAGGTTGAACAGCTAAGGTAATATAAAAGGAAATGCATTTTCAGTAAGAAAAATTTTGGATCTTATCCTTATTTGTATTTTGTATATTTTATCCCATCTAAATTCAATGTACAACACTGAAACTAGGCAGAAAAAAATGCAAGGTTGGATTCTTTTTATTTAGGAAATTTAAGCTCAACAATTTTTATTTCTCTAGCACAACCGATTTGCTGGATATAGGGTTTACTAAGAAAGAGTCGCAAATAAGCATACGAATTTTTAAAAACAATTTTAAGTCGATTCTCAGAAATAGAAAAAGTGAAAAAAACCAAACCTTAACCTTATATATTTATATTATATTTCTTTTTTTTTTTTTTTTAGGGAAATATTCATTAACAAAAAAATCGAATGAATATATGAATAGAATAGTAAGGAAGAACTTCTTTTGAACACTACATGTCTTTGACATCCAACTAGAACAACAAGGAATTCTTTTTAAATGGCAGTTCCAAAAAAGCGCATTTCTACATCAAAAAAGCATATTCGTAAAAATATTTGGAAAAAGAAGGGATATTGGACCGCTTTAAAAGCTTTTTCATTAGGTAAATCTCTTTCGACTGGAAATTCAAAAAGTTTTTTTGTGCAGCAAACAAAAACAAATAAATAATAAAGTTGGGATAGTCTGAATGCATTCAAAAATTGACTTATTTTTTCTTTATTAAATCAACTCACTAGATATAGATAATGGAAATTGTCAATTTTATAGGAAATATAAAATGAAACTCAGCTTTATCTTTTATTTTCGAGTCGTCAATTTTAGATTATTTACTAAATTCAGTAAAAAAAGAACCAACCCTTTCCCTTTTTTTACTGAATTTAGTAAATACAAATACCTTTTTTGATAAAAAAGAAAAATGTTTCTGACAGACGAATGAACACAAGAAAAGGTTTTTTTGCGCGGATTTTTGCATTTCCAGAACGGGGAAGTTTAGTTTCCCCGTCAACACATTTTTTGTTACATTTACTAGAAAAAATACGACAATTTTTCGTTTTATCTCTCTTTTTTTATCTTTTCTCTTTTTAATAGACTATAGATGTTTTCGGGAGGGGTCCTAAGATATTAAGATATTTGGTTAATTGAATTAACCAACAGTTTGAAATACTTTTGAATAACTTTATTATTTTTCGATTTGTAGGAATTAATATAAAAATGACTCATATATCTCCTATTATCAACTCAATTAAATCAAGAACTTAGTAAGAACTTTTAATAGGAACAATTTATCTAATTTGGATGTCTTATTTTTCTGTTTTTTCTTCATTGATAACCTAAAAAAAATTCTTTTGTTCCATTTGATTTCTGAAATTAAATAAAAGATAAAAACATTAAAATTGAAAAAGCAAAACAAAACTATTTTTGAGTTCTATCCCTTGGTTGACTCTTGATTGCGATTTGAGATTCGAATTATCTAGTTAGAATAAAATTCTAGGGGAGCCAAAAACCCACGAAAGCCCCCAAGTCCCTAAACTAACGAACGTTCAAATCCCCATTTGAACTAAACAAAAATTTATTTAATAAATTGATACTTTTAGGAAAAATAAACAAAAACATGACTCTTAATGGACTTCTAAATTCTCGACGATTGTTTAATAATTGGCTATTATAAGTTCAACACAAGCCGCTATGGTGAAATTGGTAGACACGCTGCTCTTAGGAAGCAGTGCTAAAGCATCTCGGTTCGAGTCCGAGTAGCGGCATGTCATCTTTTAAAATCTTTTAAAAAGGAAAAATAGATTCTATAATTAATTCAACTCTTGAGTTGCATTTAGGCAACGCATTTTTTAAGATTTTGTATGATATTTTCAACCTTAGAACATATATTAACTCATATTTCCTTTTCAATTCTTTCAATTGTAATTATAATTCGTTTAATAACCTTTTTTTTTGTAGATGAAGTGGTACAATTATCTCATTTGTCCGAAAAAGGCCTGCTAACTAGTTTTTTCTGTATAACAGGATTATTAGTTACGCGTTGGATTTATTCGGGTCATTTTCCACTAAGTGATTTATACGAATCATTAATCTTCCTATCATGGAGTTTTTCTCTTATTCATATAGTTCTGTATTTCAAAAAAAAGAAAAATTTATTAAGCATAATAACGGGTTCAAGTGCTGTTTTTACTCAAGTCTTTTCGATGTCAGGGCTTTTAACGGAAATACACCAATCTTCAATATTAGTACCTGCTCTTCAATCCGAGTGGTTAATAATGCACGTAACGATGATGATATTGGGTTATGCGTCCCTTCTATGTGGATCATTATTATCAGCAGCACTCCTAGTGATTACATCTCGAAAAAGAATAAATCTTTTTTTTCTTTTTTGTCAAAGTCATTTTTTAGTACGCGATTCATTTACCTTTGGTAAAATTGAATACATCGATGAAAGAAATAATCTTTTAAAAATCAAAAAAAAAAAATTTTTTGTCGACAAGAATTATTACAGATCGCAATTGATTCAAGAATTGGATTATTGGAGTTATCGGGTTATTAGTTTAGGATTTCTATTTTTAACCATAGGTATTCTTTCGGGAGCAGTATGGGCTAATGAAGCGTGGGGATCGTATTGGAATTGGGACCCAAAAGAAACGTGGGCATTTATTACTTGGATCATATTCGCGATTTATTTACATACTCGAACAAATCGAAACTTGCAAGGAGAAAATTCGGCAATTATAGCGTCTATAGGCTTTCTTATAATTTGGATATGCTACTTTGGGGTCAATCTATTTGGAATAGGGTTGCATAGTTATGGTTCCTTTCCTTTAGCATATAATTAAATTCACAACTGTATCTTACGACTACAACAGAGTATGTGCATATAAAAATTTTGTGTGAACCGACACGAATCGTATGAATTGATACAATATTGTATCGATTCATACGATTCGTATCCATATAGGTTTCAATTTTCTTTATTTAAAAATGACTTATTAGAAATTTCTAAAACTTTTTAGTGTCGAATGAACGATTTTCAAATCATAGCATTTTTAAGTTTAGTTATGAAAACCGTTTAGAAAATAATTAGATAGAATTATTTCGACTCTGTCAACCGACAGTGAAAAAATGAAATCGGGGTACATACCAATACTTAGGACGGGTAAAAAGAGAGAAATTGAAAGAAATAACTCTCGTGGTCCAGAATCAAAAAAAGAAGAGTTTTGAGCATTAAAAAGCTTGTATCCGTAGAACATCTGTCGTGACAGAGATAATGAATAAATAGGGGTTAATATGATTCCAATTGCCATTAGAAAGGTAATTAGCATTTTTGGCAGTAAAAAAAATTTTTGGCTGGTAATTATTCCAAAAAAGACTATTAATTCAGCAACAAAGCCACTCATACCCGGTAATGCAAGCGAAGCCATCGAAAAGCTACTGAACATCGTGAATACTTTTGACATTGGGATAGCTATTGCGCCCATTTCGTCAAGATAAACAAGACGTATTCTATCATAAGTCGTCCCCGATAAGAAAAAAAGTGCAGCACCAATAAATCCATGAGATATTATTTGTAAAAGAGCCCCATTAAGCCCTGTATCGCTTATCGAAGCAATTCCTATAATTATAAAGCCCATATGGGATATAGACGAATACGCTACTCTTTTTTTTAAATTCCGTTGGCCAAGAGATGCTGAAGCCGCATAGATTATTTGGATTGTGCCTGCTATTACTAACCAAGGGGAAAACAGATAATGGGCGTGAGAAAAAAATTCCATATTGATACGAACCAATCCATACGCTCCCATTTTTAATAAGATTCCAGCTAGAAGCATACAAGTACTATAATGTGCTTCTCCGTGGGTATCTGGTAACCATGTATGTAAAGGTATAATCGGCGATTTGACAGCAAAAGCAATAAAAAAACCAATATAGAATAGTATTTCTAAGGCCACAGGATACGACCGATTTGCTAATGTTTCAAAATTTAATATTGGCTCATTAGAACCATATAAACCCATACACAGAACTCCCATTACTAGAAAAATGGAGCCTCCCGCGGTGTACAAAATAAATTTTGTAGCCGAGTACAGACGTTTCTTTCCTCCCCACATGGATAGAAGTAGATAAACGGGAATTAATTCTAACTCCCACATGATGAAAAAAAGTAAAAGGTCTCGAGAAGAAAATGATCCTATTTGCGCGCTGTACATTGCTAACATCAGGAAATGAAATAATCGAGAATCTCTAGTAACCGGCCAAGCCGATAAAGTAGCTAAAGTGGTGATGAATCCTGTTAGTAAAATGGGTCCTATAGAAAGTCCATCTATTCCTAATCTCCAATGGAAATCAAAAAAACTAACCCATTTATAATCCTCCACTAGTTGTATTAATGGATCATCCGGTTGGAAATGATAACAAAATGTATAGGCGATTAAAAGGAATTCTAAGATGCATATACAAATAGTATACCATTGGATGATCCTATTTCCTCTGTGTGGAAAAAAGAAAATTAAGGAACCCGCCGATATTGGAAAAACTACAATTAGCGTTAACCAAGGAAAAAAATTCGTGGTAAAGACAAGATATACTTGGACCAGAAAAACCAGTGCTCCTAATATTCTTATGAGCACTGGTTTTGTCGGTAAAAAGAAACTAAAATGGGTTCAAGTCTAGTTTTCTAGAGCGTATTAATAAGCTAGCCCCATACTGCGAGTTGTTTCATGCCATAAATAAACTCGAACACTCAAGAAATCTGTTGGGCAGGCAGATTCGCATCTTTTACAACCAACGCAGTCTTCTGTTCTTGGAGCAGAAGCGATTTGTTTTGCTTTACATCCGTCCCAAGGTATCATTTCTAATACATCGGTTGGGCAAGCTCGGACACATTGAGTACATCCTATACATGTATCATAAATCTTTACTGAATGTGACATTGGGTCTATACATTTTTGAACGTTATAAGATTCCGATCTGGTAATCTTAGAAACAAACCATACATTTAGATATCAGACGAATCAACAAGTTGTCAGAATTTTTGAATCAATCTATTTCTGGATTGCTTTAGTAGGCAAGGCCAAAATACTTTGATTTAGTCTAGTTTTTTAACCAAGACCATACCTTAATGTATTAACTATACGAATTCGAATTTATTTATTTTTGTATTTATTTATTAATATAATATTGATTAATATAATATTGAATATTTCAAATTTATCTAATTAATAAATACTACTTACTCAACAAATTGGATTCGTTAATACAAGTTGATTTTCGATTACGATAAATTGCTGAAACAATAGCCGGTCCAATAGCTGCTTCAGCGGCTGCAATAGCTATAACAAAAATTGATAAGATTTCTCCCTTTAATTGACGATTATCACAAAAATCAGAAAAGGCTACAAAATTCATATTAACTGCATTCAGTATAAGTTCAAGACACATAAGGGCCCTAACCATATTTCGACTTGTGATCAATCCATAGATGCCTATACAAAATAAATAGGCACTCAAAACAAGTACATGCTCTAGCATCGTTAAGCAACTCCTTCTAAATCTCATTATTTTTAATTGAAAGAAGAATTCAACCAATTTGATTGAATCACATATAACAAATATAAAATTTTTTCAGTGATAATTTATTCTTGTTATTGACTTATTGACGAGCTACAGCAATGGCGCCTATTAAAGCAACTAAAAGAATTATTGAAATAAGTTCAAATGGAAGAAAAAAATCTCTTGATAAATGAATTCCAATTTGTTGACTATTAATTATCAAATCTTGTTCCACAATCTGGTTTGATCTTGTAGTCCAAATAATCCCGTACCATGACGTATCTGGAATAGTAGTAATTAGTGAAATAAAAAGGCTTGCGGAAACCATCCAAGTAATTCCATCCCCAACTGTCCAAGGATTAAAATAGTTGGAATATTCTGAACCATTCATGAACATCACAGCAAAAAGAATTAAAATATTTATAGCTCCGACGTAAATCAGTAGCTGCGCAGCAGCTACAAAGTAAGAACTCAGTAGAATATAGATTAAGGATATACAAACCAGAACCAATCCCAGCGAAAAAGCAGAAAAAATTGGATTGGGAAGTAATACGACCCCTAAACCCCCTAAGATAAGACTTGATCCCAGAAAGACTAAAATAAAATCCGGTATTGGTTCAGGTAAATCCATTGAATTGAAATTGAAAAAGATAGAAATCAAGGTATTTCATGACTTTATTGATCTGACCAGGAAAAACAAAAAAGAAGAGACTCCGTTTGGTTTATGTTTATGATACTTCTTAACTTAACTAAACTTAATTAAAACTAAATGAAAGTTGAGTGGGTGTGACTTGATGTATATAGTGTTCTTGGGCATTGTAATTAAACCTCCGAAAAAAGAATTTGAAAATAGAAATTTTCAAATCATTACTCTAATATACAAATATTTGTAATACGTATTAAATGAATATTTTAGCCAATATCATGATTGATCAAACATTGATCAAACAAAAGCTTCTTCTTTTCTTTTTTTTTTTTTTAGATCCTTAGATCCAAAGGGAGCCTTTTTTATTTATATTTTATTTATATATATTATATATATTTTTGATTTACTAGTTATATAGTTCTAACTTATTGGTAATCTTTTTTGAATCAGAGGGTTTATACATTTTTTTTTTTGAGGTGAATTCAAAATTGTTCGAATTGTGTAATCACCAATTACTGATGTTGGTAACCGACCTAAAGCAATTTGATTATGATTCAATTCATGACGATCATAAGTCGAAAGTTCGTATTCTTCAGTCATTGATAAACAATTTGTCGGACAATACTCGACACAATTACCACAAAATATGCAGATTCCAAAATCAATACTGTAATTAAACAATCGTTTCTTTCGAATATTACTTTCCAATTTCCAATCTACAACGGGTAGATCGATAGGACATACACGAACACATACTTCACAAGCGATGCATTTATCAAATTCAAAATGGATGCGGCCCCGGAAACGTTCTGATGTGATCAGTTTTTCATAAGGGTATTGAATAGTTATCGGTAAACGATTCACATGAGACAGAGTAATTGTGAAACCTTGACCTACGTACCGGGCGGCTCGTATTGTTTGTTGACCATAATTCATCAACTCAGTTAACATAGGAAACATATTGTGAATATGTATAAATTCAAAATACTTGCTTCTTTCTCTTGTTTGAGACAAGTCATGAATAGAGACTATTCTAATACCTTAGAGCGAAAAAAGTTGAAACGAGGTTGTTAATAATAGATTACCTAGAGAAATAGGTAAAAGAAATTTCCAACCAAGATTTAATAGTTGGTCCATTCGCAGCCTTGGTAAAGTCCATCTTGTAGCAATAGGAATGAACAAGAACAAATAAGTTTTACCTAATGTAATAAAGATACTGATTATTATTCCAAAGACTTTCCCCAGTTTATTTCTGATAAAAATGTCAGGAACAAATAGATAGGGAATTGAAAGATTCCAACCTCCGAAGTAAATAACTGTTACAAATAATGAAGAAACTAGTAGATTAAGATAAGAAGCAAGGTAAAATAAACCAAATTTGATGCCGGAATATTCGGTTTGATAACCGGCTACTAACTCCTCTTCTGCTTCTGGTAAATCAAAAGGTAATCTCTCACACTCGGCTAGAGCAGAAATCAAAAAAATGAAAAATCCTATAGGTTGACGCCACAGATTCCACCCCCAAAAACCATATTTTGACTGTGCTTCAACTATATCAACTGTACTTGAACTGTTAGATAATTATAGTCGATCAGAATTACACTGTTTCATCGCTATTCCAGAACCGTACATGAGATTTTCACCTCATACGGCTCCTCAAAGATCACAGCTAAATATAAGGACATCCCATTATTATTATTGATTTTTATATTTTTTAGGATAGAGTTGAAACTTCTCCTAAGGTCCCAAATTAAATCAACGGAATTCTGTTTGCTATATTTTTTTATTATTTAATATTAATTAAAAAATGCTTCGGAATTGATCTTATCTTTTAATTTGATTAATTTCATGAATTGCCTCTTTCTTTGTTGATCAATAATTTAATCCTTGAATAAAAAATAAAAAACTTTTTGTAAGAGCAAGAAATAGATATTTTAACCTAGTATCTTCAATAACGAAAAAGAATTTGACTTTCTTATAACAAAAATAGAATATCTAAGCATATAAAAAAGAAAGAAAAGATATCCTGACCTTTCTTTTTTTTTCTTTTTTGATTTCGTCTATTTTATTTCGCTCCTATTCTCCTTTCTCATATTCATATAAAGGGATTTTCCAAAAAGTAAAAGATTACTTCGTTCGTAATAGTTATTTTTTTTATCGACGGATAGGAGCATACTCTGAATCGGAATCGTGGGTAGTACTTCTTGATCATTTCTACTAACTAAAAGCCCAATTCAAATTCCTTTTATGTATAGAAATGTTCTCGCGGATAACTTAGAAAATCCCCATTACTAATCCTTTGTGTATCTTAGTCTTCCTAACCACCCACTCAATTTTGTTCAACCTGAATTTCTTTTTGTATCTTAAATAAATAGACCTATGTACTAGATATAAAAAACTACATAGAATCAATCTTTTAAACCCGCTTCAAGAAGTGATGAATAAGTAACCAATCTTGGGGTAAACAGTTATCTTACTACTTATGTTTGCTTTTACTTAATCCTTGTACATAGGAAATGAGAATTTATCCTTTACTGCAAAATTAGAAGCTGTTTTCTTTCACCCATATAACTATTGGCTTTTATTCATCAACCTGAATGATCAAATAAAAATGAAAAATATATACTCAACTCATTTAACTTGACTTTCTTATTTTTTTTAGGTAGTCGAAATCCTTTATTTCTTTATTTCACCGAATCGCACGTAGAGATATTGATAGTACACACAAAGTTAATGGTATTTCATAACTAATTGATTGAGCAGCGGCTCGTAGACCACCCAAAAAGGAATATTTATTATTTGATCCATACCCCGACATAAGAAGTCCAATGGGAGCAATGCTTGAAATAGCGATCCATAGAAAAACACCAATACTAAGATCGGCTAGAACAAGGTGGTAGCCAAAAGGAATTACTGAATAACTTAGTAAAATTGCTACGACTGCGATGGATGGTCCGATACTGAATAAACGAGCATCACCTCTAGATGGAAGAAGGTTCTCTTTGAAAAGCAGTTTTGTACCATCTGCTAGAGCTTGAAGAATTCCTAAGGGGCCCGCGTATTCAGGTCCAATACGTTGTTGTATACCCGCGGATATTTCTCTTTCTAACCAAACAATTACGAGCACACCTGTTATGATTCCTAATACAAGAGTCAAAATAGGGACAAGCGACCATATGATTCCATATACCCCTTTAAAATTAATTAAGTTTAAGGAGTCAAATCTGTAAAAAGAGTTGATAGGTTGTATTTCTGTTGTATCCATTTTAACGATCAATTTCTCCCATAATGATATCTATGCTACCTAGTATCGTCATAATATCAGCCAATTTCATTCTTTTAACTAACTGAGGAAGAATTTGCAAATTGATAAAACCCGGGGGTCGTATTTTCCATCTCCAAGGAAAAACACTCTGGTCTCCTATTAGAAAAATGCCCAATTCGCCTTTTGGGGCTTCGACTCTCACATAAAGTTCTTGTTTGGACAATTCAAAGGTTGGAGAAGGTTTTTTACTAATAAATCGATATTCAAAATCATTCCAGTCGGTATCTTTTACTTTAGCAAAGCGTCGGATTTCTAAATTCTCATAGGGTCCCCCTGGAAGTCCTTCCAGAACCTGTTGTATAATTTTTACGGATTCTGTCATTTCACCGATTCGTACTAAATAACGAGCTAATGAATCCCCTTCCTTTTGCCATTGAACCTCCCAATCCAATTCGTCGTAACACTCATAACGATCAACTTTACGAAGATCCCATTGGATTCCGGAAGCTCGTAGCATTGGTCCTGATAAACCCCAATTTAGTGCTTCTTCTCCACCAATAACACCTACACCCTCAACCCGTTCTAAAAAAATGGGATTACGTGTAATAAGCTTTTTATACTCAGCAACTCCTGCTAAAAAAAACTCACAAAAATCTAAACATTTATCTATCCAGCCATGAGGTAGATCAGCAGCTACTCCTCCGATACGAAAATAATTATGCATCATTCGCATACCTGTAGCAGCCTCGAATAAATCATAAATCAATTCTCTTTCTCGAAAAATAAAAAAGAAGGGGGTCTGTGCGCCAATATCTGCCATAAAGGGCCCGAGCCATAACAAATGGGAAGCTAGACGACTCAACTCCAACATAATTACTCGGATATAACTAGCTCTTTGAGGTACTTGAATATTTCCCAATTGTTCGGGACCGTTTACAGTTATTGCTTCTGTGAACATAGTAGCTAAATAATCCCAACGCGTTACATAAGGTAAATATTGTACAATTGTTCGATTTTCCGCAATTTTCTCCATCCCTCTATGTAAATAACCCAATATTGGTTCACAGTCAATAACATTTTCGCCGTCTAGAGTAAGGATGAGCCGAAGAACACCATGCATTGATGGGTGGTGAGGACCCATATTTAGTATCATAAGGTCTTTTCTTGTAGCCGGACCAGTCATAAATTGTTTATTGATTCATTCTTCCATGAATTACTGAAAGTGAAAAGAAATTAATAAAAATTGAAAATCAAAAATTCGAATTAAGGAAAAAAAAAGCACTTAAAACAACATGAATTTTTTAATTAACGAATTTTTGTCTCTCTAATACTCAATTGACCTATTAATTCTTTATAACGTGCTCCATTTTTTTTTGACAAATAAGCCAACAGTCGTTGGCGTTTTCCTAAAATTTTTCGCAACCCTCTCTGGGATAAATAATCTTTTTTGTGCAATTCTAAATGTGAAGTAAGCCTCCGTATCTTATTGGTAAAACTGAATATTTGAAATTCAACAGACCCTCTGTTTCCTTCTTTAGAGCTAACCGAAATAAATACTTTTTTGATCATAAAAGATTTTCCCTCTTCCAATTTTTTTAATGGTATGGATTTGACTGATGAGTAAGAATAATGTTAGTAATTTTACTGTGGTATATACAATGTGGTATATACAATGTGGTATATACAACAATTTTAATTTATTTATGGGCTAGGGATATCGAATTCAATATTCAATTTTATTCAGAGAGGCATAAGTACTTTTTTGCATTTCCAGCCGCGCATAATGTAGACCTAAAATAAAAAAGATTCTGTTAATTGATTTCTAGGTCTAATTAATACGTTAGTTATTTTAGGATCATATATTCAAACGGGCGATAAAGTGGCACACGCACAAATCTTTTTGCTCTCGTATACCCTATAGGATAGAAAAGGATAGAAAGGATAGAATATATTTAGAGGATAGGATATAATATATCTAGGAAAACTGGGCTACCAACAACGTTTCAGCCTGGGATACATATATATCCTTAACATACTGAAACGACTGCCATTATTTGTATCAAACCAATAGCGATTCATACAAGCTAAATCCTCTAATCGATAATTAGGCCAAGTAAAAAATTTGACTTTAATTAATTCATTCTTCTCTTTATCAAGATGCTTATGTTTGTTCAAAAATTGACTACAGCTGCTCGCTTTGTTAAATACTGGATTTGTATTCGTATTTTTGGAATTGAAACAAATTTTCATTCTAAACTCTCTACGATATTTTTGAGGTAAAATAGTTTCAGGAACAAGGAAATCAAAAGTATTCTTATCAATATCTGTTTGTTCCGGGTATCCTTGATCATTTTTTTGCTTACTCTTATGAACCAATGAAATACATAAAGTTTGATACAGAATAAAATGTCCATCGTTTTTTACAGACAGACGAGCGGGTTCGATAACTAATACCCCCTTTTTGACCAATTCTACAAAACTGAAATTCTTCTGAATTAGCAATATATCTAAGGTCATTTCTCTTCGCTGAATCGAAGATATAGTAATTTTTCTTGGATTTACCAGTCTAAGCAGTAGACAATATATTTTTAGATTATTGATCATTCTTTGATTCAAAGTGTCACCCCATCTAAATTGAAAAAGTGAATAATGTTTCAGCAATAAATCGAGTTCTGCTTCTGTCTTGCTTTTATATTGTTTTTTATTTTTTCCCCCCTTTACTTTTGATCCTCCATAATGTTTTTCAATATCTTTTTGATGGTTTATTGAGGAGTGGGATTCAAGATTCACCCGTTTTTGTGCAGCTGATCTAAGATCTCCTTTGTTTGTCGGAAATTCTTTTTCTTTTTTATTTTTCGGGGGTATAACACACTCAACTTCTTTGTTGTCTACGATGTTTTTATTTTCCCGACGAACATTTTGATTTAGATTCCTTCGTAAAAGAAGTACTTTACTTGATATAACCCAAGGTTTTATTTTATATAGATTATAAAGTATCAAAGATTCTGGGAAGAGCCAAAGATCTAGAGTTGAGATGGGACACTTTAGTATTTCCTCATTCATTCCCGTCCAATCTAAAAAGGTTTTGGGGGGGTTTGGTAACTTTATTTTAGGTTTTTTCGGGAGCGTGAGATACAAAAGGGTTTTTTTAGCAATTTTATCAGTTATTTGATAATTCTTAGCCTTCATCTTAGTATTTTGATTACTCTTGGTATCGGTCTTGATCCAGTACCCAATAGCGATCTTTTGGCTAAGACCAAAATGGAGAGTTTTCCAATCAAAATATTTTCTATCGCTCTTTCCTATATAATTAGTAATAGGACTGCTTCCCCATATATCAAAAAAGTTGTATTTCTGCGTGTTTGAATTGTAATAACTATCTTGTTTTCTATTTACTTGTGTTTCAAAAGTTGATCCATAAATAGACGAGTCCCCTTTATTTTGATTTTCAGAATTACTAGATTGATATGATAAAAGATCATATCGAGAGTATTTTTGAAAATTCTCTTTTTGATTCCCTAAGGAATAGACTTCAACAGTGTTTTGTTTTTTGAACGAGATTAATCCATTTTTTTCATATGAACTCCTTTTGCAATCCTGAGCCATAGGATTTTGATTGCCCCGCCTTTTGGGTAGTAATCTAGACCTTCGAATCTCAGATAAATTGTATTGATAATGTCGTTTTAATTTATTTAACCAGGTTTTCCAGCAATTTATTCCATAATTCAAGCGTTTCTTATGACTTAATTCCGAGTCAATTATGCCTTCAAAGGACTTTTTTATTTGAGTCTTAACAAAAAAAGGAATTCCGTAATCGTGATATTTAAAAACAGATCTTTTATCAAAATGAATACCTTGAGTTTGTGATAAGTTGTAAAATACATATGCTTGTGACAAGTAGGATAAGTAGCAACATTTTTGTGAGTTTGTTTGATTCCTAATAGTATTAATTGACTTTTGTATAGTTGAAATAATTGAAATAAAGTGAATTGGATTTTCGTTTTTTTTATTAACTCTTTCTTCATTTGCTTCATTAATATTTATCAATTTATTGTTATTGATAAATTTGTTTATTGAGTTGAGAAAAAGTTGTTTAATGAGTTTGGAAAGATTAATGATAGACAAAAAAGGATTTGTGTATATTCTTTCAAAAAAAATTTTTCTAAAGAAATAGATTTTCGAGATTAATCGAAGATTTCTCCGTTTTATTATTTCCAAAAGATTTTTTGAAGATTCTAATCTTTTACCTTTATAACTTCTTTTGTTAGCACTAATAAGAATTCCTGTGTTTTTTTTTTTATCCTTTGTCATTCGTTCTATTTGATTCCGGATTGTGATTGCCCTAGCAGTCAGATCCTTGGTTTTTTTTTCTGTCATTGTCCGGTTTGAAGGTTGAATTTGACTACTAAATGATTCAGGAATTATATTATTGATGCTTGTAGAATCTTTGTTGTTTTTTGTTTGATTCGATTTATAGACTTTGCTTACACTAAAAAAAAGGATTGGGTTTAATTTTGAAAATACTCTTATATATTTTTTTTTTAAAAATGAATGTTGTATAACCCAATTTTTTATTTGTTTTGAAACTAATTTCGTCTTTCCCCTTAAAGTTTTTCGAGCCAAGAAATAGGTATTTTTTGATTTTCCAATCTTTGTTTCCAATTCCCTAAAAATAGGTTTAAAAAAGGAAGAACGTTTTCGGGGAGAACCAAAAGGAAGATCGGTTTCCATTCCCAAAACTGTTAAAAAACAAAAATCATTTATTTCTTTTTTGTTTTGCATTAGATTTCTATGAGAGGGTCGTAGTTTAGACCTGTGCCAAGGTTTCAGGCAGAAAGGAAATAGGATTTTTATCTGAATACCATCTCTTAACCAATTTCTCGGAAATTCAGTTTCCGATAATTGAATACCATTATAGGTACATTTAATATGCAGTTCTCTATTCCATTCCTGTAGATCCTCAAACCATTCAGGAACTTGCAATAAAACCATACGTCCAATATTTTTTGCTATTATCAATGAAGGCAATAGAATATATTTTCTAAAATTCGATTGAGTTATTAGCATAAAACCCCTTATTAATTGTGCAAGTGAAGTGCTATCCCATGCTTCAGCTATATCTACTCGGATTTGCTCTTTTCGTTTGTTCTCTTCTTTTTTATCCTTTTTCTGTTCTTTTTTTGTTTCTTCATACGTATTTTTCAGAATTTTGAAGTCGATCCGATTGTGTATCCAATTTGGAAAAATAACTTTAATAAGTCCGGATCTATCAAATGAAAACCAAGGGTATTTTTTGGTTCTGTCCAAAAAAAGAGGAGAATGCGCATTTGCTTGAAATGGTTCCCACATACTAATTTTACGTCTTTGAGCGCGGATAGAACCTTTAATTATTCCCCGGCGAAAATCAGATGTTTGGGAATACTGTCTCAAAGCTACTACCTTTCTTGGATTCTCGGTATTAGTATCTTTATTATTAGTAGCAGTCTTTTTCTTGATAGCAGCGAAAATCACTACACGTCTAGCTTTTCTTAAGCGAACTTCACGCTTGATTGATCGTTGTTGGAACCCGGTGATTAATTTATATGACCGCCGGGGAATTCTTTTACTGATTTCTTTTCTTCCACTAGATTCTTTTCTAATCTTGGTCAGATTAGGATGTTTTCGAACGGTCTTGGAGAAATTTTTGAAAAATTCTCTTTCTTTTTCGAAATCTATTTTTACTTCTTCTTGGTCTGGAAATAAACAAGGATTCAAATTTAAATTATGCTTTGGTTCAGTATCAAATTCACCGGTTAATAGTAATAAATTATCAATTTCTAGTAATAATTTATTATTATTATATT